GTTAAAAATTGATACGAATCCTCAAAATCATTTGAATTTTTATGTAAAAGATTTATAGACGGAGTTAATAATTTGGATAATATATCCAAATGCATTCCTTCTTGATTCAAAGGAATTGCTATAGCTCCGACAAATAAAGTAAATAGAACCAATATAAGCATAGGAAATAGCATAGTATTATCTGATTCATGAGGATAAGAAAAAGCCTTCTTAGCAAAATTAGTAATAAGAGCCCTTTTTTTTACATTACCACCAATTGTATATGGCTTCTCGTTTTTATTCATTGTTAATAAAGGAAATAAACGAAAATTTCTGTTAATCATTTTTTGCTCTTCTTTACCCCATAGTTTTATTGAATAGAAAGAGCTACTTTTTTTCCCACTATATTTTTGAAAATGAATGTTTAAATGTCCTTCAAAAGTAAGTAAATAGATCCGAAACATATAAAATGCTGTTAATCCGGCGGTGGACCAAGCTATTATTGCAAAAATCGGTGAATACAACCAACTGTCACTAAGAATTTCATCTTTGGACCAAAAACAAGCAAGGGGTGGAATACCACAAAGAGAAAGCGTACCTACTAAAAAAGCAATTTGTGTAATGGGTGCATGCTTTCTTAAACCGCCCATCAAAACCATATTCTGGCTTTTCTCTGGCGAATACCCAACAACAGCTTCCATGGAATGAATAATTGATCCGGATCCTAAAAACAACAATGCTTTCGAATAAGCGTGAGTAATCAAATGAAATAAAGCGGCTCGATAAGACCCCATACCTAAAGCTAACATCATATAACCCAATTGGGACATTGTAGAATAGGCTAACCCCCTCTTAATATCTTTTTGAGCAAGAGCTAAAGTAGCCCCTAATAATACCGTTATTATACCTATCAAAGATATTAGATTCATTATGTAAGGTATAACTATGAAAAGAGGAAGAAGGCGGGCTACAAGAAAAATTCCCGCTGCTACCATAGTGGCAGCATGTATAAGAGCCGAAATAGGAGTAGGCCCCTCCATGGCATCAGGTAACCATACATGAAGAGGAAATTGCGCAGATTTAGCAACGGCGCCGGCAAATAATAAAGAGGCACATAAAGTAACAAATAAAAAATGAACCTCATTATTATAAATCAAGTTATTAAATATTTCGAACAAATCTTGAAATTCGAAACTTCCCGTTATCCAATAAAAACCTAAAATTCCTAATAATAAACCAAAATCGCCTATCCGATTAGTTACAAACGCTTTTTGACAAGCGTTTGCCGCAGCGGGTCGTGTGAACCAAAACCCTATTAATAGATAAGAACACATTCCAACTAATTCCCAAAAAATATAAATTTGTATCAAATTAGAACTAGTAACTAATCCCAACATTGAAGTATTGAACAAACTCATATAAGCAAAAAATCTCAAATATCCTTGATCATGAGACATATAATTGTCACTATAAATAAGAACAAAAATTCCAACAGTAGTGATTAATATTGACATAATAGAGGTAAGTGAATCAATAAAGTAGCCAAACTCGAAAGAAAAATCATTATTGATGGTCCAAGACCATACATATTGATAGATAGAACTTCCATTTATTTGCTGAATAGACAGATCAACCGAAAAAATCATAACTATACTTAACAATAAAATATTGGGAAAAGCCCACATACGACGAAGATTTTTCGTTGCCGTCGGAAAAAGCAGGAGTCCTATTCCTATTAAAATAGGAATGGGAAGTGGCACAAAAGGTATGATCCCTGAATATTGATATGCATGCTCCATAAAAACTTTTTTTCTTAGTCTTTCTTAATTAATCGTTTCTGATTCACCGGCTCTTATCTCTTTTGATTGCAAGATATTACAAAGTTAGCTGGAATTTTCTATTGTTAATTTTTTAATCTTTCTCAACTATTTCAAAAATATTCAAATTTCGAAGTTAGAAGTTATAAGTAATCAAATTATATCGCCGAGTTACTAATGAAAAAAAATAATTATTTTTTTTTTCATTAGTAATATTTTTCTGAAAATATCAATTATTATTTATTATTACGTATTACAATAATTTATATACATCGATCAAGAATACAAAGAATTCCACCACAAAAGTACTTGATTTTGATATGAATCATAGGATGTCCTAGAACTTCAAAGAAAAACGAATTATTTGAGTTTGTTTATTCGAACTTATTAATTAGTTCATTTTCTTTCATCGCAGAACTGATTGATTGTCTTCCATTACAATAAATGAATTTAGTCTTGTGGGAAAGACTATCCGATATTTTCTTTCTATTTACATTTCTATTTACATATAATTAAAGTAAAAATTACTATAGAAAAAAATTAAAGTTTGCGTAGGTAGATAAAATGGTTTTTTATACTTTTTGTTTTGATGTATTTTTCATGTATAAATTCTAAATGGATATGGATAAATTCTAAACAGAGATGTATAAATTCTAAACGTAGGAAGACAAAAAAATAGGCAGAGTATAGAAAAGAGAAAAGAAAAGACCTTTTTTTACGTTTTTTGATTTCATCAATTCTATTTATATATCATAATAGATATAGATCCTAATCTATCCTATATCCTATAGATTTGAATTGAATGGAGATATAAAAAAGAAAGGTACCAATAAATTAAATACAAATTCTTCTTTTTTTTTCTGAATAGTGTATGGAATATAAATAAAAAAGGGTTATATCATACATATTGTTTTTTTTGTTCTAGAATAGAAGTATTTTATGTGATTTTCCCGTCTCTATTCATTTTTTTTATCAAATTTGTATAGTATATATAGTTATAATCTAGAAAATCTATAGGAATAGATAAATAATGACATAAAAAGCCCGATCATTTTTTTTTTGTTTTAAAAATAAATAGATGTCTTTGACATCCAACTATAGCATTGAATAACCTTTTTTTTGAATGGCAGTTCCAAAAAAACGTACTTCTACATCAAAAAAGCGTATTCGAAAAAATGTTTGGAAAAAGAAAGGATATTGGGCGGCGTTGAAAGCTTTTTCATTAGCGAAATCCCTTTCTACGGGTAATTCAAAAAGTTTTTTTGTAGGACAAATAAATTTGGAGTAATCTAAATTGGTTTAATTCGAATAAGATACAAAGGTTTTCTTTTTTTAATTTTTGAATATCTTTTTTTTTTTTCGTTTCCGGGGTGGGGATTCTTATTTTCCCCATCGCCCGTTTATTATGTTAGTGTTCTAATAATTTGTTATTTTTATAATATTTTATAATATTCAATTTTGAATAATAAATAATTAATAATTTTGATATTTATACTATATGGGAGCACATACATAAGAGCTTTAACTGGGTTGTCGAAACTAATCCATTAAATTAAGTTTAAATTTTGTAACTTTATGAATCATTATTTCTCTGAATTACTATATATCCTTCCCTTGTTTTCAACCCACTTGAGAAAACCCCCTTTTCTAATTTAGTGGATATACAAATAATGTATCAATTTTAAGTGATCTAAAAAAATCCTATGCTTGTATGCTTGTATAAGAAGATGAATCAAGACATATTTTTAGAATTCGAAATTCGAAATACTTTTTTGAAGTATGGTACAATTATGACCGGAATCGAAACGCTTTTTATATAACGTAACGTGTATAACGCAATACCTAGTTGGTTTGATAAATCCTTAAAACGCAAAGTCCTAACGATTAATACAAAGCTATCCAAATTACATAAATCTTTTGAAATCATTGGATGTGGTGCTCAAATTGTGATCTCTAAAAATCATATTTTTTCATTCATTTATTCATTCAATTGATAAGCATTTTTTTTATGGATTGATAAAAATCATACAAAAGAATGAGAAATGAATCATTAAAAAATGAAAATGATAAAGAACCCTTTTTTGTTTTGTTGAATTTTATCTATGAATTGAAGTTACAACTAGTTAGTTTCGTTACAATAAAATAAAGGAGTTCTCTTTTAGGAAAACACAAACTAAAAAATCTCTATTGACGAACTAATTAAAAATGAAATATGATAATTAAATAAAATGATACGATAAATAATAAAGATTCCTTTTGAACCTTCAAATTGCTATTTCAACGAGTTATTATTCATTAATTAAAATTAAATGTTTCCTAAAAAATTTGATATTTTACATTGAATTGACCCCTTCACCTTCAATCTCGACGATTGAATAAAAAATGGGTTATTATGATTTCGAGCAAGCCGCTATGGTGAAATCGGTAGACACGCTGCTCTTAGGAAGCAGTGCTAGAGCATCTCGGTTCGAGTCCGAGTGGCGGCATAGTATCTTCTAAAAGAGATAGAATAAGTCCTATAATGAATTTAATTCCTGATTTCCATTCCATAAAATCGAGAAACCCTCGCTTTTTTCATCATTTTTTTTTTTATGATTTTTTCAACTTTAGAGCATATATTAACTCATATATCTTTTTCAGTCGTTTCAATTGTAATTACAATTCATTTTTTAAACTTATTCTTATTAGTAGATGAAGTCGTAGGACTATATGATTCATCAGAAAAGGGTATGATAGTTACCTTTTTCTGTATAACAGGATTATTAGTCACCCGTTGGGTTTATTCAGGACATTTCCCATTAAGTGATTTATATGAATCATTAATCTTTCTTTCATGGGGTTTTTCCCTTATTCATATAATTTCCTATTTTAAATTAAAAATAAAAAAGCGTAAAAATAATTTAAGCGCAATAACCGCACCAAGTGCTATTTTTACCCAAGGCTTTGCCACCTCGGGTCTTTTAACCAAAATGCATCAATCCGCAATATTAGCGCCCGCTCTCCAATCCCAGTGGTTAATGATGCACGTAAGTATGATGGTATTAGGCTATGCAGCTCTTTTATGTGGATCATTATTATCAGTAGCTCTTCTAGTCATTACATTTCGAAAAGCCATAAAGATTATTGGTAAAAACAATAATTTATTAAATCAGTCATTTTCATTTGGCGAAATCCAATACATGAATGAAAGAAGCAATGTTTTACTAAACACTTATTTTCTTTCTTCTAAAAATTATTACAGGTATCAATTGACTCAACAATTGGATCGTTGGAGTTATCGTATAATTAGTCTCGGGTTTATCTTTTTAACCATAGGAATTCTTTCAGGAGCCGTATGGGCTAATGAGGCGTGGGGATCATATTGGAATTGGGACCCAAAGGAAACTTGGGCATTTATTACTTGGACCGTATTCGCGATTTATTTACATACCCGAACAAATAAAAATTTTGAAGGTGTAAATTCCGCACTTGTGGCTTTTATGGGATTTCTTATAATTTGGATATGCTATTTTGGGGTCAATCTATTAGGAATAGGTTTACATAGTTATGGTTCATTTACATTAACATCTAATTGAATTGACTAAAGAGGCTAAGCCTAACAAATACTAACGGAGGACAGCGTATATATAAGAAAACTTATTTAAGCTGTCAAGAACCTTTTGAATCAAGTAGTGGAGTGATTCAAAAGGTTCTAACAAAAGCCAAAAATGTCTGATTAAAATTGAATTTTATTCTTTTATTTACTTAACTTATTTTTTTACTTAACTTAAGAGAAGAAAAAAGACTTATTTCTTTTTTTTTTTTCTTTTTCATTGTATTCGTTGTACAACGAACAATTTTAAAAATCATAGGATTAACTTTTTTATTTTTTGTTTTATTCATGAAAACTATCTATAAAAATAATTATATAGAATAGTTTCGACCTTCTCACCTGATAATGAGAGGACGAAATCCGGATAAATACCAATACCTATTACGGGTAGAAAGATAGAGATCGAAACAAATAACTCTCGTGGGCCAGAATCAAAAAAATAAGAACTTAGAGCATTAAATGGCTTGTATCCATAGAACATTTGACGTGACATAGATAATGAATAAATAGGAGTTAATATCATTCCAATTGCCATTACGAAAGTAATTAGTATTTTTGGCATTAAAAAATATTTTTGGCTGGTAATTATTCCAAAAAAGACTATCAATTCTGCAACAAAACCACTCATGCCCGGTAATGCAAGAGAAGCCATCGATAAGATACTGAACATCGTAAATATTTTTGGAATCGAAATAGCCATTCCGCCCATTTCGTCGAGATAAACAAGACGCATTCTATCATAACTCGTTCCTGCCAAGAAAAAAAGTGCAGCACCGATAAATCCATGAGATATTATTTGTAAAATAGCTCCGTTGAGTCCCGTATCAGTTATAGAACCAATTCCTATAATTATGAAACCCATATGAGATACGGAGGAATAGGCTATTCTTTTTTTTAAATTCCGTTGACCAAGAGATGTTGAAGCTGCATAAATTATTTGTATTGTACCCACTATTATCAACCAGGGGGAAAATATGGAATGAGCATGGGGTAATAATTCCATATTGATACGAACTAATCCATATGCTCCCATTTTTAATAAAATTCCGGCTAGAAGCATACAAGTACTGTAATGGGCCTCCCCGTGGGTGTCTGGTAACCACGTATGTAAGGGTATAATCGGCGATTTGACAGCAAAAGCAATAAGAAATCCAATATAGAATATTCTTTCCAGTGCGACAGGATATGATTGATTAGCTAATGTTTCAAAATTTAATGTTGGTTCATTAGAACCGTATAAACCGATACCCAAAACTCCTATTAATAGAAAAATGGAACCCCCTGCAGTGTACAAAATAAATTTTGTAGCCGAGTACAAACGTTTCTTTCCCCCCCACATGGATAGAAGTAGATAAACGGGAATTAATTCGAACTCCCACATAATGAAAAAAAGTAAAAGGTCTCGAGAAGAAAATGATCCTATTTGACCACTGTACATTGCTAGCATCAGGAAATGAAATAATCGTGAATCTCGAGTAACTGGCCAAGCCGCCAAAGTCGCTAAAGTGGTGATAAATCCTGTAAGTAAAATGGGCCCTATAGAAAGTCCATCTATTCCCAATCTCCAGTAAAAATCAAAAAAATTTATCCATTTATAATCTTCCGCCAGCTGGATTAATGGATCGTCCAATCGGAAATGATAACAAAATGCATAGGTTATTAGAAGGAGTTCGAATATGCATATACACATTGTATACCACTTAATTAACTTATTTCCTCTATGAGGAAGAAAGAAAATTAAAGAACCTGCGGATATTGGTAAAACTACAATTATTGTTAACCAAGGGAAATAATTCGTGGTAAAGACAAGATACGCTTGGACCAGAAAAACCCGTGCTCAAAAAAAATCTTTCTGAGCACGGGTTTTTTCAGTAAAAAAAATCAAATGGATTCAAAATGTATTCAAGTGGGGTTTTCTTTTCTGGAACGTATCAATAAGCTAGACCCATACTTCGAGTTGTTTCATGCCATAAATAAACTCGAACGCTCAAGAAATCCGTTGGACAAGCGGATTCGCATCTCTTACAACCAACACAGTCTTCTGTTCTTGGAGCGGAAGCAATTTGCTTAGCTTTACATCCATCCCAAGGTATCATTTCTAACACATCGGTGGGGCAGGCTCGGACACATTGAGTACACCCTATACATGTATCATAAATTTTTACTGAATGTGACATGGGATCTATAAATTTTTTAACATCATAAAATTTCAATCTAGTAAACTTGTAAATGAATCAGTATAGTTAAACACCAGATGAATCAACGATTTACCAGAAATTTTCGAATTAATTTCTTTCCTTCGGGATCAACTCATAAAAAAGGACCAAGATACTTTGATTTCTTACGTTTTCGAAAACATGATATAGATTCCAACATATTGGACATGCTAATTCAAATTGGTGAACCTTAATGATTTAATATTATTAATATAATATTTACTTATTCAACAAAGTTGATTGATTGATACGCGTTGATTTTCTGTTACGATAAATCGAGGCAACAATAGCTGATCCAATAGCTGCTTCAGCGGCTGCAATAGCTATAACAAAAATTGAGAAAATATTTCCTTTTAATTGCCGACTATCAAAAAAATCAGAAAATGTTACAAAATTTATATTAACCGCATTCAGTATAAGTTCAAGACACATAAGGGCCCTAACCATATTTCGACTCGTGATCAATCCATAAATACCGATAGAAAATAAATAGGCACTCAAAACAAGTATATGTTCGAGCATCATTGACTAACTCCTTATCAATTTCGATTCATTTTAATATGAACAATAATTCAACGGATGGGATTGACTAGAATATAACAAAAAAAATATATTGGAAATATATCGAATAAACGAATTTCTATTTTATACACAAGCAATATTCAAATAGAATTCAAAGAAAATAGATGCGATAAGGCAGAAAAAAGTTAAATTTTGATTGCTTGCTACTCCTAGTTAGAAAAAGAAAGATTTATTACTGACGAGCCACAGCAATTGCACCTATCAAAGCAACTAAAAGAATTATTGAAATGAATTCAAATGGAAGAAAAAAATCTGTTGCTAAATGAATTCCAATTTGTTGACTATTACTTATCAAATCTTGTTCTATAATTTGATTTGATCTTGTAGTCCAAATAATCCCGTACCACGATGTATCTAATATAGTAGTAATTAGCGAAACAAGAATACTTGTACAAACCAACGAAGTAAGGCCGTTCCCAATGGTCCACAGATTAAAATCTTTATAATATTCTGAACCATTCATAAACATCACAGCAAATAGGATTAAAACATTTATGGCTCCCACATAAATAAGGAGCTGGGCAGCCGCCACAAAATGAGAATTTGAGAGAATATAGAATAAGGATATACAAACAAGAACCAATCCCAATGAAAAGGCAGAATAGATTGGATTGGTAAGTAATACCACTCCCAGGCCCCCTAATATAAGACCCGATCCCAGAAAAACTAAAAGAAAATCGTGTATTGGTCCAGGCAAATCCATTCTGTGTAAAATAAGAGATAAATAAATCGAAATACTTTTCATGATCTTATTGACCCGACCAGGAATTTTTTTTTTATGATACGTTCCTAATTGAATAAAATCCTAATCTATTAGGTGTGAATTGCTCTAAGTACAATTATTGTAAGTTTCGTTTTTGATTCTTTTTTGTTTGTTCGAAAGAAAAGAAAAGGGTATTTTGTTTTTTGAAACTATATATTTATATTTCGAAATAATTACGAATATATTAATAGATTTTCAATAAAAATGAATCCGAAATTCTTATCAACCAGTTAATTTGTAATTGAATTTTTATTTATTGACCAAGGGCCTCATTCTTTTTTAATTCAAACCAAACATTCTTTAAACTTAAACCAAACCGGAACCTTAAAAGAATTCGAAATTTCTCTTTAATAGAATAGGAGGTTTACTTACTCAGTTTTTCTTTGAGTCGAATTCAAAATTGTTCGAATTGTATAATCGTCAATTACTGACATTGGTAAACGGCCCAAAGCAATTTGATTATAATTCAATTCGTGACGGTCGTAAGTAGAAAGTTCATATTCTTCAGTCATTGATAAACAATTTGTTGGACAATACTCAACACAGTTACCACAAAATATACAAATTCCGAAATCAATACTGTAATTAAGCAATCTTTTTTTTCGAATATCCGTTTCAAATTTCCAATCAACAACAGGTAGATCTATAGGGCATACACGAACACATACTTCACAAGCAATGCATTTATCAAATTCAAAATGGATTCGCCCGCGAAAACGCTCTGATGTGATTAATTTTTCATAAGGGTATTGAATAGTTACGGGTAAACGATTTGCGTGGGATAAGGTAATCATGAAACCTTGACCAATGTACCTTGCTGCTCGGACTGTTTGGTGGCCATAATTCATGAACCCAGTTACCATAGGGAACATATCGTGAATATCTATGAATAATTTTATGTTTGTTTCTTTCTCTTGTTTGAACCAAGCCATGAATCTTATATTCTTTTTTTCTTTACAGTGAAAGAAGTTGGAAAGAAGTTGTTAATAATAGATTACCGAGAGAAATGGGTAAAAGAAATTTCCATCCAAGATTTAATAATTGGTCCATTCTTAACCTAGGTAAAGTCCATCGTGTTGCGATAGAAATAAACAAAAACAAATAAGTTTTAGTTAATGTAATAAAGATACCAATTGTCGTTCCAAAGATTCCATTCATTTTATTTATTTCAAATAGCTCAGGGACGAATATGTACGGAATGGAAATATTCCAACCCCCTAAGTAAAGAACTGTTACAAATAACGAAGAAAGTAATAGATTTAGATAGGAAGCAACGTAAAATAAACCAAATTTGATACCTGAATATTCGGTTTGATACCCTGCTACTAATTCTTCCTCGGCTTCTGGTAAATCAAAAGGTAATCTCTCACATTCTGCTAGAGAAGAAATTAGAAAAACGATAAACCCTATTGGTTGACGCCACAAATTCCATCCCCAAAAACCATATTTTGATTGCGCCTCAACTATATCAACTGTACTTGAACTGTTAGATAATTATAGTCGATGATAACATCACTGTTTCCATCGCTAGTCCAAAACCGTACATGAGATTTTCACCTCATACGGCTCCTCGTGGGTCACAAATAAATTTAAGGACCGAATCAGTATTATTTATCTTCGTATGGTTGTAGAATAGATAGAGAAAAGATGGATTGCAAGGTCCAAAATTATACCAATGGAATTCTGTCTGCTATATTCTGAAGAATAAAAAAAATGCTTCTGAATTGATCTCGCCCGTTAATAATTTCAATTTCGATTTGTTGAGTAATAACTTAAGCCTTCAATAAAATACTTCTTGTAGAATATCAATAGATATTTCAACCCATTGTTTTCGATTACGAAAAAAATGAAACATTACATTAGCTCATAAATCATGACACGAATTAGAACTCTCTATCTATGAAAGAAAGAATAAAAAAAAAAGATTTCTTTTTTATTCTTTATTGTTTCTTTTTATTGTTTCTTTTTCGTTCCTATTCTTCTTTCGGATCTGAGAAAACCACGAATGGGGGCTTAAACTAAAAAATAGTAAAGGATTATTTCGTTCCTGATAGTCATTACTTTAATTGGCGGATAGGAGCATACTCTGGACCGGAATCGTGGGGAGTACGGCCTAGTCATTTCTACGAATTGAAAGCCCCAATTAGTATTCTTTTTATGTTATCTTATTTATGTTATCTTATGTTATCCAGAAGTCTTTTTTTCTATAATTTACATAATCTCCGTTACTAATCCTTTATGTATTTTGGTGTTCCTAACCATCCACTCATTTTTTTTGTTCAATCCCCCGTTTGTTTAGCAATACATGTATGGGAATCCATACAAAGGATAGCGAAAACTCTAGACGGTTGATCTTTTGAGCCCGCTTCAAGCTAGATTGACTAATCAACCCGCCTTGGGGTAAAGACTACTTTCGCTTACGTTTTCTTCCACTTAACTCTTGTACATAGTAAATGAGATTCAATTATTTTGTTTAATTTACTGCGAATTTATAAGCTGCTTTCTTTCACTCATATATAACTATCTAATTTAGTTTATCAACCTGAAGTGAAGGATAATAAAAAACAAAGATATCTATTCAATCCATTCAACTTATTTTCTAGAACGAAAGGAATAGGGAAAATAAAAGTTTATATTTCAACGAATCGCACGTAGAGATATTGATAAAACACATAGAGTTAATGGTATTTCATAACTAATCGATTGAGCAGCAGCTCGCAGACCACCTAAAAAGGAATATTTATTATTTGATCCGTATCCTGACATAAGAAGTCCAACAGGAGCAATACTTGAAATGGCAATCCATAAAAAAATACCGATATTGAGATCGGCTAAAATAAGGCGAGAGCTAAAAGGAATTACTGCAAAATTTAGTAAAATTGATATGACTGCTATAGACGGTCCAATACTAAATAAACGAGTATTTCCTCTAGATGGAAGAATATTCTCTTTGAAAAGCAGTTTTGTTCCATCTGCTAGAGCTTGAAGAATTCCCAAAGGACCGGCGTATTCAGGCCCAATACGTTGTTGTATTCCTGCAGATATTTCTCTTTCTAACCATACAATTACTAGTACACCTATTGTGATTCCCAATACAAGAGTCAAAATAGGGACCAACATCCATATGATCCCATAGACCTCTTTTAAAGATTCCAATCTGTAAAAGGAATTGATATCTTGTACTTCTGTCGTATAAATTATCATTTCAACGATCCACTTCTCCCATAATGATATCTATGCTACCTAGTATCGTCATAATATCAGCCAATTTCATTCTTTTAACTAACTGAGGAAGAATTTGCAAATTGATAAAACCCGGCGGGCGAATTTTCCATCTCCAAGGAAAACCGCTTTGATCCCCTATCAGAAAAATTCCTAATTCTCCCTTTGGGGCTTCCATTCTCGCATAAAGTTCTTGTCTCGGTAATTCAAATGTGGGAGAAGGTTTTTTACTAATGAATCGATATTCAAAATCATTCCATTCTGGATTCCTTTCTCGATCAAAGCATCGGATTTCTAAATTCTCATAGGGACCCCCCGGAATTCCTTCCAGGGCCTGTTGAATTATTTTTATGGATTCCGTCATTTCACTGATTCGGACTAAATAACGAGCTAATGAATCTCCTTCTTTTTGCCACTGGATTTCCCAATCAAATTCGTCGTAACACTCATAATGATCAACTTTTCGAAGATCCCATTTGATTCCCGATGCTCGTAGCATTGGGCCGGATAAACCCCAATTTATTGCTTCTTCTCCACCAATAACGCCTATCCCTTCAACTCGTTCTAAAAAAATAGGATTTCGCGTAATAAGTTTTTGATATTCAACAATTCCTGTTAAAAAATAATCGCAGAAATCCAAACATTTATCTATCCAGCCATAAGGTAGATCGGCCGCCACTCCTCCGATACGAAAATAATTATGCATCATTCTCATACCGGTGGCAGCTTCGAATAGATCATATACTAATTCTCTTTCTCTGAAAATATAGAAAAAGGGGGTCTGTGCACCAATATCTGCCATAAAAGGTCCAAGCCATAATAGATGAGAAGCTATACGACTCAACTCCAACATAATTACTCTGATATAGCTGGCTCTTTGAGGGACTTGAATATTCCCCAATTGCTCTGGTCCATTTACGGTTATTGCTTCCGTGAACATAGTGGCTAAATAATCCCAACGCGTTACATAAGGCAAATATTGTATAATTGTTCGGTTTTCCGCAATTTTTTCCATTCCTCTGTGTAAATAACCTAATATTGGTTCACAGTTAACAACATCTTCACCATCTAGAGTAACGATGAGACGAAGAACACCATGCATTGATGGGTGGTGAGGTCCCATATTGACTATCATAAGGTCTTTTTCTGTAGCTGATAGATTCATAAGTTTTTCCTCGATTCATTCTTACATGAATTGTTGAAAACGAAAAGAAGTACATCAAAATGAAAATCTAATAAATCGACTAATTCAAAATTTGCAAATTAACGATTTTTTGATTCCCGAATATCCAACTCACTAATTAATTCTTTATAACGTATTTTATTTTTCTTTGATAAATAAGACAGCAGTCGTTGACGTTTTCCTAGAATTTTACGTAGACCTCTCTGAGATAAATAGTCTTTTTTGTGTAATTCCAAATGTGAAGTAAGTCTTCGTATCTTATTGGTGAAACTAACTATTTGAAATTCAACGGACCCCCTGTTTTCTTCTTTTTTTTCTTGAAAAATAACTGAGATGAATGAATTTTTTACCATAAAACAAAATATTCCCCCCCTTTTTTGAATGTGAATTTTACTAATCAGTAATAATAATACCAGTCATTTTGATATACACAATGATTTTAAGTTCGTTATGAACTTTCTAATTTGTTCAAATTTCAAATAAAATTAATCAATCCGGTTTTCAATTTGATTCGTACAGAGATACAAAAGAGTGATATATTTCGACAAAAGAAAAAATTTTAGAGTTCAAATAAGAGGATCTTGTTAATTCATTTGTCGATCTAATTAATATATATTTGATATGTATGTCATTAAATTAGTATCATGTATCAGAATGAAATCTAAGACAATCCTTGTGCCCATCTATTTGTATTTGTTTTTATAGACCCGGCACGGTACATACATAATATATGGGAAAATTTACCATTAACGACTTTTCAAACGCGGATACATATGTATCCTTACCATACTGAAACGACTGCCATTATTAGTATTAAACCAATAGCGATTCATACAAGCTAAATCTTCTAATCGATAATTGGGCCAAAGAAAGAACTTTAATTTAATTAGTTTCTTTTTATCACTATCAAGATGTTTGTTTTTAGTCAAAACTTGACCACAGTTTTTTACATTATTTAAAAATACTGGATTTCTATGCATACGATTTTTATCCCTTGAATTGAAAGAAATTCGAATTCGCAATTCTCGCCGGTGGTAAGGAGATAAAATATTTTCAGGAACAAACAAATCATAATGATTTTTGTCTTTATTTTCAGTCATTTTTTGATGTCTTGCAATAGATTCATCAAAATTCTTTTTATCAATATAGTTTTTTTCGTGGTATTTTTGATTTATTTGGTGTTTATTTTTATGAACCAACGAAATACTTATAGTTTGATATAGAATAAATTGGCCATCATTTTTTACCGACAGACGAACTGGATCGATAATCAATATTCCTTTTTTCATTAATTCTCTAAGAGTTAAATTCTTCTGAATCATCAAAATATCCAGATTCATTTCTCCCCTTTGAACAGAGGCTATAACAATTTCGTTTGGATTTATCAGTCTAAGCAGGAGACAATATACTTTGATATTATTGATTATTCTTTGATTTAAAGAATCATTCCATCTCAATTGAAAACGCAAATACCTTTTTAGGAAGAAATCAAGCTCTGCTTCCATGTTGCTCTTGTATTGCTTTTTCTTTCTACGTTTTTTTCTGTCTGATTTACCATAATCTTCTTCAACATCTTTTTCTTGGTTTGAGAGAACAGATTTCAAATTTCCTTGTTTTTGTGCATCTGATACAAGATCCCCTTCGCCTATGAGTTCTTTTTCTTCTTGATTTCGATTCTCTAATCCAATAATTTTTTTTTCATTCGGTGCTATTTTTTCATTCGGTGCTATAAGTTCATTCGGTGCTATAAGGGGGTCCTTTTTTTTATTTTCAATAATATTTTTATTAATGTTCCCATTTCCATTAAAATTTAAAAGAAGTAATTTTATTGGTATGATCCATGTTTTAACCTTATACGCATTATATAGCAACATAAATTCTGGGAAGAACCAAAGCTCCAGATTCGATATAGGACGACTTAGTATTTCTTCATTCATTCCCATCCAATCAAAAAGGAAGCCCTTTTGATTGGATGGGTTGTTTTCTTGATCTTGAGAAATTGTGAAATCAAAAAGGTCCATTTTATCAATTATTTGATAATTATTAAACACAGTCTTAATATTTTTGTTACTCTTAGTACTGGTATCGACCCAGGACCCAATATCGGCCTTATTTCTAAGACAAAAATGAAGAATTCGCCAATTAAAAAACTTTCTATGTGAAAATTTTCCCATAGCATCTAGGATATCGTCTTCTCCTAGATAATTATGGATAGGGATATCCCTTAGTGTATCAAAAAATTTGCGTTTATTCATGTTGTAATTATAAGAATAAGAAATCTCTTCCCTCTTATTTACTTGGAATGGTGATCCATAAGCATACGGGTCCCTCTTATCTTGATAATTAATAGATTTATATGATAAAAAATCATATCCATAGTGTTTTTGCAAATTTGATTTTTTATATTTTTGTTCTTGATTCAGTTTATATTCTTGATTCAGTAATGAATTCGCTTGAAAATCATTTTTTTTTTCGTTTTTTTCGTAATGAATTAAATGAATTAATCTTTCTTTTTCATCTGAATCCCGTTTTGTTAAATCTTTATTTTGAGCCAGATAGCGTTGATTGGCTCTATTTCGCCATTGTCTTGGTACTAATCTAAGCCATCTACTCTGAACTAAATCGTATTGATAACGACTCCTTAACCAGTTTTTCCATTCATTCATTCCAGAATGCCAAAAGATTTTCTGTCTTAACCCATAATGATGTCTTAATCTGGAATGAGATACTCCCTGTTTTTCGAAATAATCTTTTATTTTATTTTTAAGAAAATGAGATGTTCCATGATATTGAAGGATAGGTTTGAATTTATAAAAACTAATAACTTGGGTTTGTGATAATTTGTAAAATACATATGCTTGTGAGAAGGAGGATAAGTCACAAAAAGCTTTTTCATTTTTATTTCTAATACTAACATTAGAAAGTGAAGAAAGCGAGTTTTTTATAGTTGAAATATAATCAGTTGTATTTTTAGTTGTTTTATTAATTCTTTCTTGATTTGCTTCATTATTGTGAATGAATTTCTCAATCATTTTTTTTGTTGATTCAAGAAAAAGTTGTGTATTGGTTCTTGGAATATTAATGATATATAGAAGAATATCTATGTATATCTTTTCAATGAAAAATTTTATAAAAAAATAGAATTTACGGATTAATCGAATAGTTCTTCTTTTTAATATTTGCCCATTTTTTTTTGATGATTCTACTATTTTATCCCGATAACTTATTTTGTTAGAACTAATATTTATTTCTTGAGTTAGAAATTCGTTTTTCTTGTCTTTTATAATTCTAATTTTTTCTGTTTGATTTCTGATTGTGTTTGTTCTCGTAGTCAGATCCTTTATTTTTTTTTCTGTTAATGAATAAGTTGTCCGCTCCATAGATTGAATTTGAAGGGATGATTTCCCAATCATCTTATTACTGATTAGCGAATTCCTTTTAGTTTCGCCCAATTCATATATTTCTCTCAACCCAAAAAATGGAATTGGATTTATTTTTGAAAGTTCTTTTATTATTCCCTTTAGAAATAGAATGCTTTGAGTGACCCGTTTTTTTATTTCTTTTGAGACTTTTCGAAACAATTTTGTTCTTTCTTTTAAAATTGTTAAAGCCATAAAAAATTTCGTTTTCCATTTTTTTTTTTTTTTTTTTAGTTCTTTTAAAATAGGCTCAAAAAACGAACGCCGTTTTCGAGGAGAACCGAAAGGTAGTTCACTTTCCATTCCCCAAACTGTTAAAAAGCAAAAATCATTCTTTTGACCTTTCTTTTTTTTCATTGGATCTTTATGAGAGGGTTGTAGTGTAACTCTATGCCAAGGTTTCAGGCAAAAAGGAAATAGGATCTTTATCTGAATACCGTCTGTTAACCAGTTTTTTGGAAATTCTGTTTCGGATAATTGAACACCATTATAAGTACATTTAACATGCATTTCGCGATTCCAACCCTTTAAATCCTCGGACCACTCAGGAAATTGAAATAATAACATACGGGCAACGTTTTTAGCTATTATAAATGAAGGTAATATAATATATTTTCTAAGAATTGATTGGGTTATTAACGCGGAGCCCCTTATTACTTGAGCAAGTGAAACACTGTCCCAAGCTTCTGCTATTTCTATCCGCATTTTCTCTTCTCTTTTGTATTTT